ACCCATAGCTGATGATAGAACTAGAATAGATATTTTTTGTTTCCTACTCACACGAGCCCATATCCTTGCTTTTCTATCAATCTCTAATTCCAATCTTCCCCCCCAATCTGATATTATGGTGCCAGTATAGACAGAAATTCCGTTATGGTCCAACTCTGACCGGTAATAGATACCAGGACTTTGTAATATTTGATTGATCACAATTCTGTATATTCCATTTACTATAGAAGTTCCCAAGGAATTCATTAAAGGAATGTTTCCAATAAAAATAGTTTGTTCTTGCATATCCCTACTGGTTTTCCAAATTAATCCCGCGGATACATATAATTCAGAAGAATATGTGAGTAATTCATATACAGCATCCCTTTCTTTTATCAAAGGTTCTACCAATTGATATCTTTCCACAAATAATTGAAATTCAATTTCTTGATCTGTATCTTCAATTTTTGGAAACTTATAAAGTTCTTCTGTTAAGCCCTGATCAATAAATCTACAAAATCCTTCAAATTGTATCTGATTATAACCAGGTATTGTAGACATTCTCTCAGTTCCATCCCCGAGCATTTTTATCTATTTATCGAAAAAATTTGAATCGAAAAAATTCCATTATTGATCCATTCTTCATCAAATTATATCTTCATTAAATCATATGGATTGATCTAGCAATGATGGAATTTCTATTGTGTTTACTGAATCACATGAAATTTTAACGAACTCCATATATGTAATGTATAAAATGCATCTGGAGGAAAAAAGAGAATTTTATACTCAAATTAGCATTTGTAACAGAGAAAAATGGAAAGGAATTGATAAATGCCACTTAGACCTATGGACTTTTGTCTAGAATCTCAAAAAGTAATTCTATTTCTACCATTTTTATGATATTACATATTCCAATCCTATTGAATACAAAAAAAAGAAATGGATTCGGGATTTGATCTCTTTGATGAGATAAGGACATAATAAGCATCAACTCTCTATTTTTGTTTGAAATTTTTTGAGCAGTTAATCTTTTCGTGCTATCTATTGTTCAACAAACAACAAAGAATTCTCATAAAAGAAAGAACTTTTTACCCATTTTTTAGTAGAATATGATTGAAGTGCATAACATAGTAAGTATTTATTAAACATGTGTATATAGCTATCTATATTGAATTCCTCCCTTATTGCAGTTCTATTCGGGAAAACACTATAGAAAAATTTTGATTTTCTATTTAATCTATTCAATGAAAAAAAGGACTACCGTTTAATTTCCTGAGAATTGCCTATAGGCATCATATGCAGATTAAATAAATACCCCAGAACATAAATTGTTCTAGGGTTTACATATACTTCTATTTGCTGTTATAATTGAAATTGGAAAAGATTTTTTTTTTTTTTATTGAAAAGAATCAATACAGATTAGTTATGTATCAATTTGAATTTTCTTATATAATGAAAAGGACCCCTTTTCAAAGACAAATTTCGATTCAAATACAAGAATCCCTTATGAATTTATAGTGCCATCTAATAGTTAATGGTTCCAATTTGTCCCGCATTTTTTATTTTGTGACTGAAAACCCACATTTTGTTTATCAATATATGTTTTTCAATATAAAAGAGAGCGAAAGTTTTTAGATACAAGATGAAAGTACAATAAAAAAAGAAGTTTAGTAATTCCTCCACCCCAAACAAAGGGAGAATATTTTCATCTATTTCGTATGGTATCATTTTCGTGGCGGCATGGCCGAGCGGTAAGGCGGGGGACTGCAAATCCTTTTTCCCCAGTTCAAATCCGGGTGTCGCCTGATTAAAAACTCATAATTCCTTATTTTTTTTTTTTATTTAATTGGCTGAATTTTTCCTAAGCAGAAGCAAAGGGAGAAAGGGAACTCCTGATACTTGCTTGATTCTAAATCATCTGGAAGTTGGGTTCTCTATAGCTAAAGTACTGTAAATCCTTGATTCAAGGATGGATATGGATATAGTAGTGGAAATATTTTTATATAAAAATTGACCAATTCCCTTCCACTAGTAATGTAGTGTTTTAATTACTAGGTTTTCAATTAGATTGGATAGTGCAACGAAAAATCTAATTAGTGGTTGTACAAAGGGCTGAAGATGCTTTCTATATATACAAACTTATGGCAGTCTCTAAGTATTGAGGCATCCAATAAGTATTTAATTCGATGGAAAATTGGATTTTCTATATTGCAAAAAGAAATTCTTTCTTTTCAATAAACCCTAGAATGGAATAGATTGCCTCCCGATTCTTTCACAGAAAGACCCTTTAGAGAGTAAGGATTAGATCAAATGGGAAAAAAAAAAGGTATGTGATAGATAATGATATATCTTGATTCGATATTTTTAGCCTTTTTATCTTAATTAAACTTAAGGACAAGAAAAGAAAGAAGAGGTCTTATTTTTCCTACATTTTTTTCCTACATCTTAGGAAGATTTGATTCCCTTGATACTTCTAAATAGGTCACTGCCTATTTTGCTTGTGCTTAACGTTTTCCCG